ATAAACAGTTCCTGTAGGTTGAGCACCCCTTTCAAGGAAATAGAGAATAGCAGGAACATTTAAAGAAGTTTTATTGTTTATCGGATCATAAAACCCCACTTTTCGAAGATCTCTTCCTTCTCTTTGGGCACGAACATCAATTGCAACGATTCGATAGACGGCTCATTGGGATAGATTAGATGAACAATACCCCCCCTAGAAACGTATAGGAAGTTTTCTCCTCGTACGGCTCGAGAAAAATGATTCGAAATTATGCTTAGACATATATGGAAATCAAATGGCAAATACGTCCGAAAAACGAAATTCAAAATCAAACTAGAAATGAAGTCCTTTTTTGTTTTGATTTCCTGAAAAAAAATCTTTTTTACTCATAACTCAAGTGGAATAACTCTTATATAGCTCAAATTAAAACTTTTTGGCATTTAATTGATTTAATTTATTGAGTAGTCTCTAACCCCCTTTTTTTTTGTCTCATTCAAAATCGATTTGAATTGATCCAGTTGGTGAGACAATTGAAAGGGTATTTTCTTGTTCCGGAATCTTTTATCTTTGCTGTGAATCATTGGGTTTAGACATTACTTCGTTGATCTTTAATGTTTTCAAAATGGCAGCAACATACCTTTTTTCATTGATTTATTTATATCTAAGAATCAGACAAACGGTTGATTCCCGCACGATATACTTTTTATCGAAAATTTTTTATCAATTCCAATAAATTTTACTTTTTTTATTTGAATGGATATAAAACTTGTTCCAATTTGATCCTTTTGATTTATTTGTCAAAAATAAACTTACGAAGCTGTTTCAACTTATTAATTGATACTAACCCTAGATTCTTGCCCTTATGAAATGAATCAATAATTTCTACTCGAGCTCCATCTTGGCCTATTGAAATTCCAACCCCAAAAATTGGGGTTCTAGTAGAACAGAACAAAGGATGTCGAGCCAAAAGCACTTTTTTATTTTATATAAAATGGTGGATATAAGAATCCACAAAAGATCATGTCCTTCAAGTCGCACGTTGCTTTCTACCACATCGTTTCAAACGAAGTTTTACCATAACATTCCTCGAATTTGGAATCAGTATGCAATTGATTCAATTATGGAATCATGAATAGTCATTGGTTTAGTCAGTAAATAGATATAAAAATCTATATTCTACTATAAGAGAATTATATATTTTTTTATATTAAAAAATATTTTAATAGTCGATTCATTACTTAATATATTATCTATATATTCTATTTGTAGATTGTATTCTATTTTTAATGGAATTAGATTAATATTGAAATTTCATAATTATTTTTAATTTATTTCTTTTAATTTCTAAAAAATAGAATTATAACTAAAATAGAAAGTGCCAAATTTTTTTTTCATAAAAATGGAAAGACCATTGTCACTTCGATAGAAAAATTAATACATAAAAATATTTCTTCGTTTTATAGGTTATGTATTTTTTTCTTGGCTGGGGTTTGGTGATTTTTTTAGGTAATCTTTGGAGAAAGTAAGTTGAATAAAATGAATAAATCACCCTGTTTTAATTTTAATCATTATATGAAATATACCTAAAAGTTAAGTTCAAAAAGTTAAAAATCAATTTTTTACATATGTAATTTTTTTTTTTTTCGTATTTTTATTATTAATGCATCATTGAAAAGTAAATAAAAAAGTAAGCAGACATAAGATTTTCAAAAAAAAAAGCAATCTTTGATTGTGATAAAATCACATATGCTCTGGGACGGAAGGATTCGAACCTCCGAATACCGGGACCAAAACCCGTTGCCTTACCACTTGGCCACGCCCCACTTCTATTCGATACTAATAAACACTAATATTTTTATTGATTGTTCGTCAATTCCCGTCCAAATATCTGTGTCGAATCCGGTTTTTTTATTAGGATTTGGACACATTTAGATATAAAATGAAACTGAATTTATTGATCATTACATCGAATTCAATTAAGATATTGTATGAAAGTATGATTTCTTCAATTCTTCCATTAGAATTGAAGGTTTTTTGATTGAGTAAGTTAAAAAAAAAAGAAGGATTTTTTTCTCTACTTTGCTTTATTCATTTTTTTTCCTTATCTTATATAAATAACTCAATCAAAATGCAATTATCTCCAAGAAAAAAATGTCTGTTATGCTTAATATCTTTAGTTTGATCTGTATCTGTCTTAATTATGCCCTTTCTTCGAGTAGTTTTTTCGTTGCCAAATTGCCTGAAGCCTACGCTTTTTTGAGTCCAATCGTTGATTTTATGCCAGTTATACCATTGCTCTTTTTTCTTTTAGCCTTTGTTTGGCAAGCTGCGGTAAGTTTTCGATAATATTTGAATCTTGTCCTAGAAAAACGAATTCTTTATTAAAGACAAAAAAGAAAAGACTACTAATTTATAAAATCAGATAAGTCTTACAGTATGAACTCTCGATTCAAACATCAAAATTCTTGGATAGGCACGATAAATCCGTATCACCTCAGGTTCTAATTCGAGCTAATTT